TGAAGAAAAAAAAGGAAGTCGTAGCAAAAAGACATGGTATTGGAGTATTTGTCCTATATGTGCAAATCAAAATCGGGCAGATCTTTACTCGGAGTAGAACAGAAACCTAAAAGAATTGAAGAAACCCATTCAGAAACAAGAAAATTACATCACGATTTGGATTCGATCTGGATGAAAACAATATATCAATGAGAAGTTAGTTCAATAAGTTTAGTACATTATTTTTTTTTTTCTTATAATACTTATAATATAAGTAAACGGGTCAAAAGTCGTCTTTTTTGAAAAATGTAAGAAAAAGGCCTTTCGTTAGAAGTTCGAAAAAGCCCGCTATGAAAAAAGAAAAAAAAAAGGGTTGAAATCTACACATTGATTCTTTTTCACGATTTTTGGTGAACCGTATGCATCAAAAGGTGCATGTACGGCTCCTAAGGGATCAAATTTTATCCTAATCAACCGACTTTATCGAGAAAGACTACTTTTTGTAGGCCAAGGAATTGATAATGAGCTATCGAATCAACTTATCGGCCTTATGGTATATCTCAGTATGGAGGATGATACCAAAGATCTGTATTTGTTTATAAACTCTCCGGGCGGATGGGTAATACCCGGAATATCTATTTATGATACTATGCAATTTGTGAAACCAGATGTACAGACAGTATGCATGGGATTAGCCGCTTCAATGGGATCTTTTATTCTGGCAGGAGGAGAAATTACGAAACGTCTAGCATTCCCTCACGCTTGGCGCCAATGAGTCTTTTATTTGAGAAAAAAAAAAAAGAAGACTATGCCTTCGCCATATAAATATTAAGTAAAAATAGCATGGCACTTCGAATTCGATATGAGAAATTTTTTTGTTTTTTCCAAAACCATTCGATTATGTATCGAAAGAGTAGTCTGGGAAAAGGGCTATTTACGATTTTATCTGATCTATCGGGAGCCTATATTCAGCGTCACAAACTTTTTTGTTTTCACACCGAAAAGCTTTTAACAATATTTATCTTATGAAAGAATATGAAAAAAAAAAAAGAAACTTTGGGATTGCTAAATAACAGATGAAATAATAAAGCAGCGGAACCATCATAGTATTTTTTAGCTACTCCAACAAAAAAAAGGAAGGGTGGTTATTGGATCATTTACCGATCTGGATCTGATAGAACCTCTCTATTTTATATTTCTTGGATGGAAGGTAAAAAGAAATTCCATAGTAGAGCCGTATGCAATACGCAAAAGATGCCTGTACGGTTCTTCAATTCTATCTTTGTTTTTTATTATTCTTTATCTGTCTAGCCTTATCGTGCGAGATAGAAGAATTTTTGATTCTGTTATATCATCAGGGTAATGATCCATCAACCCGCTAGTTCTTTTTATGAGGCACAAGCGGCAGAATTTGTCCTGGAAGCGGAAGAACTACTGAAACTGCGCGAAACTATCACAAGGGTTTATGCACAAAGAACAGGCAAACCTTTATGGGTTGTATCCGAAGACATGGAAAGGGATGTTTTTATGTCAGCAGCAGAAGCCCAAGCTCATGGAATTGTTGATCTTGTAGCGGTTGAATAAAAAATGAATTAGCAAGGATTCTGCGCAAATACATGATTTGAGATTTTATCTTCTTACCATTTCTATTTTATATTAGAATATTTTTATAATATTTCTAGTAATTAATTTATAATATTTCTAGTAATTAATCTATTAATGTAGAATATAAGTAATGTAGAATATAAGGAATTCATATCATAATCATCGGGTTAAGATTGATCTAAACCAGCTCATTATGTATCCAACTCAACATGCCAACTATTAAACAACTTATTAGAAACACAAGACAGCCAATCAGAAATGTTACGAAATCTCCCGCTCTTCGGGGATGCCCTCAGCGCCGAGGAACATGTACTAGGGTGTATGTGCGACTCGTTCAGATCATGGAATAAGACAAAAGAAAGGAAACAAATTATTCCAGTATCAGTAGGACCAATAAAATAAGATAGAATGGAAGAACTTTATTCACTATCTTAATCTTAAAAAAAACCTATTAATAATATTTATCCTTCTATTGTGTATCAAATTCTCAAATTTATGGTTTCCATTGGTACAAATCCAATCACCTCCATTTGAAATTTAAGATGAGAAAGACTTCCCCATTGGTAGCAAATTATTATCCATTAAGCAGGGGAAATCCTATTTAAAAAGCGGAAAGATTATGCCCTTACTCTTACCAGAACGGACTAACAGGGTCAGCTACCCAGCTAATCTTCATACTTAAATACCGTTACTGTATAGGTAGATTTCGTTGTGAAAGACCTATTACTAGATATTTCATGGGTAGAGCCAAAGAGTATGAACTGTACAAGTTAAGAATAGCATTGATTAAATGAAGGAAGGGGCTCCGGTGTATAGAGAGGACCTCGCCGTTTAAGAAGTAACCATAGAAACGACGGAACCCACTATTTTTTTATCCATTTATATTATTTAATGTACTATGTTTTTTTGATACCTAGTATCAATGCAATTTATTATTTCGAGGTGAAATGCTTAGAAATAAAAAGAAAAAAATCGTGGTTGGGAAGGTTATAGTAGCAAAAGCCATTGGAATTTTTATTTTATACATTGGAAGAATCCGTTTTGTTATTAATAGACTAGGAAAGGGAAAAGAATAACTGAAAGAAAAGAAATCAAATAGTTATTCATCAAAGTTTCATTTATTCAATGACCAGAATTAAACGAGGATATATAGCTCGGAGACGTAGGACAAAAATTCGCTTATTTACATCAAGCTTTCGAGGGGCTCATTCAAGACTTACTCGAACTATTACTCAAGAGAAAATAAAAGCTTTGGTTTCGGCTCATCGGGATAGAGATAGGAAAAAAAGAGATTTTCGTCGTTTGTGGATCAGTCGAATAAATGCAGTAATTCGTGAGAATCAAATTAAAGTATACTATAGTTATAGTAATTTTATGTATAATCTGTACAAGAGTCGGTTGCTTATTAATCGTAAAATACTTGCACAAATAGCTATATTAAATAGGAATTGTCTTTATATGATTTCCAACGAGATCATAAAATAAAAAAAAATTCCCCGGAGACTGAACTCCGGGAAGGTAGGGTAGAGATTTGTATGAGAAAATAGAATCATATGATAAAGTCGTCAAAATGAGCAACCACGTTCAATAAAAAAAGATTTATTCTTCTTCACCGATTCTCATTCTCTTTTTTCTTACAACACGACATGGATTATCGTAGTTTTCGAACAAAACATTAATCCGCATTTCATTTGAGTTTAGATTGGAATTTGAATTCAATTGAAGAGTAAACTAAACCTATTTTTTTTTTGTTTTAAGACCAGTAGTTCTAGTGGTCGACTCGCTTTTTTCAAATTGTTTTTCATTATTAAGAAAGGGTAACGAAGATAAAATACGAGCTTGTTTTATAGCAATCGTAATTAATCGTTGTTGTTTTAAGGTCAATCTATTCACCCGTCTAGATAATATTTTTCCTTGTTCACTAATAAATCGACTAATTAAACTCATGTTTTTATAATCAATTCGATCCCCCGATTGGATCGGGGGCAAACGCCTACGAAAAGATCGTTTGGATTTAAGAAAGAGTCGCGTAGATTTATCCATGGTTTGTTTATTCCTTATACCGAAAATACTATTTCTTACAAATTCTTACAAAATAGGATTTCTTTTGTTTCTTTTTTTGTTTCTATTTAAATATTTATAATTTCTATTAAATATATGTTATATATAATTAACGTTCCTTAGAGGGGGACACCAAAGTGATCAATTTTCTCTATTTCTTTATCTCTCCGTGAATCGTATGTTTGCAACAACAGGGACAGAATTTTCTCAATTCCAATCGACTAGGTGTATTGTGTCGATTCTTTTGAGTAATATATCTGGAAATACCCGTTGATTCCTTATTAACACTGTTTCGAACACAACTGGTACATTCCAAAATAACCGTTACTCGGATATCTTTGCTCTTCGCCATGAACCTCCTTTGGGTTTTTGATTTACTTAATTCTTCTATTTTCCGATTCGAAGCGAAGAAAGGAACAAAAAAAAATAGAAGTTGCTAACTCGAAATCAAATTATGAAAGATTTCGTTACAATCAATATCAATATAGTTATAGTAAAAATTAAGTAATACAACGATTTCTAACTCTATTTAGAATGACAGTACAGTATTTCAGTTTTCATTTAAGTTTCTTGTAGGATATTGTTGCCCCACCCTAGCCATTCCATTTCCAGGCTCACTCTATTATTAATAGAAATTGAATTGATTATTAATTAAATTCAATTGAAGCCAGGGCCCGGATTCCGAGTTTCACTGAAGTTGAATCCACTTTTATTCTTTCTCTTTTCTATTCTAACTCTAAAAAAAAAAATAAGGGGGGATTAATCACAGATATTTGATTGTATCTCTAATCTTCTTCACCCCTTAACGTGTCAATAACTAGAATTAAAAAAGGGAAATATCAAGGCATCCGGGAATAAACGGTTGATCTCTATCAATAGACCGGCTAAAGCCCCGAACCATAGAGTACTTACCACTGGTGCCACGGAGAGATATGTTTTTAGATCTCGCATTTAAAATCCTCCTTCTTTATTCTTATTCTTTATTGTAATTTGTAATACATAAGAGTAATACATATATATGGTTATTATTGTAATTTGTAATACATAAGAGTAATACATATATATGGTTATTTAGTTAATAACCACTTGTATTTGTACACAGAATCCCTAATTCAAATTGAAATGTACAACAATTCATTAGATATTTTTTTTTTTAACAAAAAAAAAAAGAGGTCTCTGCCCGAGCATTCCCTAAAAATATTCATTTTTTTAGGTGGGTTTCATATTTATTTTTGTATATAAGTCTTTTAAAAATATAAAATTTTTAATTAATATTATATGTTATACGATATGAAACTAAAAAGAAAAAAAATCGCCGGTTATATATATCAACGGAGAAAATCAAAATCAAGATGTGGAAAACAAGACAAAGATTCTTTACAATGACACTGTAAACCAATTGAAAGGGATGTAGCGCAGCTTGGTAGCGCGTTTGTTTTGGGTACAAAATGTCACGGGTTCAAATCCTGTCATCCCTATCCCTAACTATTACTTATCTTATGAGCAGTAACAAGGGATCAATTGAGATCGATTAAAATTGGACATACATATTTAATATCAATATATATATCAATATATATATATGGATTATAAAAGTTCTATTTCTATTTTCTATATATTTCTATATAGAATATATATTATATAGAATATATATATATTATAATAGACTATATATATAATAGAATATATATATTATGATAGTATACGCATGCAAGATTTATTTATTTGATTTTTTGGGGTCATATAAAATTATTTATGAAAATAAAGCGCTCTTAGTTCAGTTCGGTAGAACGCGGGTCTCCAAAACCCGATGTCGTAGGTTCAAATCCTACAGAGCGTGATTCCATTCTTGTTGTTAGATCGAGAATGACACTGAAATCATTGAACAACAGTCTGAATTTGACCTCCTGTGGATTAGGCTTAAAACAAATAGGAGGTCACAAAAGAGATGTTAATTAATCAAAGGTCCAACTGATCACCACGTCGGTATTGTAAATATGCAGTTACGAATAATCCAGCCAAGGTAATAGGAATTAGACCTAACACGATTCCAAATAGAAAAACTTCAATCATTTTAATTTGTTTGAAAGGGGAAAGGGAGAGGTAATATCTATCTTTAAATATTAATCCGTATTGTATTGACCATAAATCTCAATGACCAAGAATTGTAAATTGACACGGTAAGGAACTATAGAATATATGGAATACCGGGGAAAGATTTATTTTTATGAATTGTTCATTCAATTCATTTCAGAATTTCAAATCAAATAAGTCGTATCTTGCTCAGACCGATAAATAGAGCTGAGGTTATAGTTAAAGCTGCTAGTAGAAAACCGAAATAACTAGTTATAGTAGGCATGAAGAAGCTAAATGAAATACGTTCTTTTTATACATATGTTTCTAAAGCACTTCCCTAAGTTTCAATTTTTGAAAGAAAGATAAAGATAGGAAGATAAACAAAAATACCACTTGAAAGATACAATTGAAAGTTTTTGATTCATCAATCAATTCTTATAGACGAACAAAAATATATTGACAATATATTGACATAGGGAAGAAATCCATTCATCATCTGTGACATCTACCCATCCTGTGATTCCAAATCAACAGATTCATTGAGCAATTCTTGAGTTGAGTAAACTAATAGAATTCAAATATTTGAATTCTATTAAAATCAAATAAAAAAATAATTAATAAGAACTTTGTTGTGTAACTTCATTCAATTCAAAAAATGAAACTTTCTTTGATATTGAATAAAATAAGAAAAATATCTATTTTGTTTTATTTATTTTCGAATCCATTTTTATATTTTAGAACAAAAAAAAGAGTGACCTTATACTTCTAATGTCCTTTACTTTTTTTCTTTCATTTTAACTCATTAGATTTAGGAGTGGGTTCCATTCTCATAATATTTACAATGAGAAGAAAAAAAGTATCAAATCACCAAAAACTAGGGTTCTACATTTTATTTTGTCTTTCCACTTTTGAATATTAATATAAAGCTCTATGCTTGTAATTAAGCCAAGAAAGAACCTTTTGGGTCTAAGACAAGAACAACAATGCGCACATCGCAACTATTGATTCAAATTTTATTAATTGTTTTCTTTCTGTCGTCAAATACTTTCTGCTATTACTGTTACTTGTTACTGGACGACTAACCAATTCTTTAAAATGCAAAAAAGAGGGGGGGGGGTTCCAACAAAAAAAAAAAAATATCTTCTACAACCACAAAAAGTAAAAGTATATTTCTGGATTTCGCATCTAATTGAATTGTAGAAATATGCTAATCTCCTCCATGAATTATTAGAAACCAATCTGTCGGATTCACATTTTACTCGCGATCCTCAGTTTCTAGTCCGAAGCCAATAATGTAGAGAACCCTTATCTTATACTATAGAAATTTGAGGAATTTTCTATTGAGTACATGATTCTACGTCGGCAAGCAACAAGAAAAGAAGAAAGAAATTATCTAGTACTTCATCTCGCTACTGATTGTGAAATTTCGTTGCTGTGTCAGAAGAAGGATAGCTATACTGATTCGGTATACTCTAAAGACACCCTTGGTACAATATTGACGATCTAACAAAGATAAAATTTTGGTAAATTTCCACTTACTGATCTCATCTTTTATAGAATCGATCCCCCTTTGACTGTACAAGAATATGTGGAGCTCGGCATGTCTGGAAGCACAGGAGAACGTTCTTTTGCTGATATTATTACCAGTATTCGATACTGGGTTATTCATAGTATTACTATACCTTCCCTATTCATTGCGGGTTGGTTATTTGTCAGCACAGGTTTAGCTTATGATGTGTTTGGGAGCCCTCGCCCAAACGAGTATTTTACAGAGAGCCG